CTGAGCTAAGCGGGCTTAAATAAAAGAAATTGTATATGCGCAGGGATCCCGAGATCTTATCTATTAACTTTTATTCGTAGCTATTTATATTTATAAAGAATAGAATAGAGAATCGAATTTCAAATAAATGTTGAATACTATAGAACATAACGATTAATATAACAATTACTAGAATCTAGCGGTGATATATATTATCGAATTTTGATTTCTTTATCAATTCTATATGGATCAATAATCAATATCCTTACTCTTAATTAGATAAGAAAATTGGATTTGATTTTTCATTTTTGAATTCCATTTCAAATGACATTTGAAATCCTTTGTTTTTTTTTTTCGAACCTAATATTCTTAATATATTAGATTATTCAATATTAGAGAATATACATAATATTCTACTATTATTCTATATATTTAGTATATATTTAGTTATTCTAAATCGAATATTCAATTCGATTCTTAGTTATCCATTTTCTATTTGAATTTGACTTATTTTTTATGTTATTTTGGTTATGTTATATAGGGTCGTCCTTAAGGACAGGCCAAGCCTAAAACGAAATTAAAGAGAAAGATACAATCCCGCTAAATGGAATCCAGATTAGAATGAGACATTTCTCCATTTTTGTTTTCATTCGAAAAGGGGCGGACGAAAAGACGAAAAAAAGAATCGACCGTTCGAGTATTCCGCCGTATTGCATGATAAAAATGAGAGTAAGAGGGGCGTATATATCTTTTATGGTAGTATACATCCATCTATATTGAATTGCGGATACAGAAAGAATAGAATCATTTCGGACAAGAAACAAAAACACCTTTCGAAATAGGAATCCATATCTACGGAATTCATCAGTTTCCGCAGAAATGAAAGAACGGGGGGAAGCGGTATTGAGTTCCTAAAACACAAAGGGGATATGGCGAAATTGGTAGACGCTACGGACTTAATTGGGTTGAGCCTTAGTATGGAAACCTACTAAGTGATAACTTTCAAATTCAGAGAAACCCCGGAATTAAAAATGGGCAATCCTGAGCCAAATCCTCTTTTCCAAGAACAAACAGGGGTTCGGTTCCGAAAGGGAAAAACGGGGATAGGTGCAGAGACTCAATGGAAGCTGTTCTAACAAATGGAGTTGACTGCCTTTTTTGGTAAAGAAAAAAGAACGTAAAATGAATCCTTCTATCGAATAGCGAAAGGACGAAGGATAAGGGTATATAGACTATGTATACGCAATGAAAAACGATCCCAAAAATGACAACCGAATTCGCATTTCTTTTTATGAAAAAGAAAAGAATTGTTATGAATCGATTCTAGGTTGAAGAGAGAGTCGAATATTCCTGGCTCAAATCCTTCACTCCATCTCCATAGTCTGATCGATCTTTTCCGGACGAGAATAAAGATAGAGTCCCATTCTACATGTCAATATCAATACGGGCAACAATGAAATTTATAGTAAAAGGAAAATCCGTCGACTTTAGAAATCGTGAGGGTTCAAGTCCCTCTATCCCCACCCCCAAAAAGTCTCATTGATTCCTGAACCATTTCGCCTACCCTCTCCTTTCCTTTTTTTGGTAGCGGTTCAAAATTCGTAGGTTTTTAATCTATTCTACCCTCGATTCCATTTCCAAAAAGATCTGGCCAGCATTTTTTTTTCTCTTTTCTTATCACAAGTCATGTGGTATATATGATATACGTATAAATGAACGCCTTTGAGCAAGAAATCCCCGTTTGAATGATTCCCAATTCATATTATTGCTCATACTGAAACTTACAAAGTCTTCTTTTTGAAGGATTCAAGAAATGAAATTCCCCTTCCAAGACTTTTAAGCCCTTTTTTTAATTGACATAGACCCAAGTCATCTAGTAAGATGAGGAAGGTGTGGCGGAAATGGTCGGGATAGCTCAGTTGGTAGAGCAGAGGACTGAAAATCCTCGTGTCACCAGTTCAAATCTGGTTCCTGGCATATGATTAATATCTAGGAGTATCTATCACTACAAATTACGTGATCTAGCTCGACATACATACTTCTAGATGTCTGGGAATGGGAATAGCCCTTTTTCTTTCTTTTTTTTTTCTTTAGTTCTTCCCCCCTCCTAGGTGACCCGCTAGAGCCTTCGAAGTGGTGTGCGCGATACAAAGTTCATGATGCTGAACTCTTTTTTTAGTTCATCTTATTGGCTTGACTCATCCGAAATAAGCACCTTCTCAATTTTGAGAATCGCAAAGAATTCCTAATTGGATTGTCTTTTTTTTTTTTCTTTAATTTATTTTATTTAGCCCATTCACAATCATACGAATGAGACTTCAATTCCTCCTTGATCTACAATACAAAAGAACGTACAAATATTTCTTGAATATCGGGTTAAAATGAAGATCAATTTATTAGAATTCAATAAGCGTCTTGTATTTCATAAAAATTGGGGGCAATATAATCCTTACGCAAGGGCCACCCTATCCAACTTTCAGGCATTAAGATACGTTTCAGTCGTGGATGATTATCATAAAAG